GAACAAGGGAGTGAGACGTAATCAAGATAGGATCAGAATCATGAAAATTGGAGTGAGTGCTGACGTGTTCCGACGGGGGACTTAATGAAATAGGAGAAGAAGGTTCATTTAAATAACAAGTTATATCTTTTCTTTTGCTGGGGGAATCGTTACTGACAGTTCCGGCCCGAAAGAGCCATTGAAGTCGGAACATAAAAATAAGTTGAATTGTGGAAGAATCCATAACTCCATTTTTTTTATTCCAGTAAAGTAAGTCAATCGATAAAAGGAAAAACAAAGAATAATAAGAAATGACACTCCTGTCATAGGAATGGAAATAGCCCTTCTTGCTGCTTCAATAACAAGTATTTTTGTTTTCAAATCAGATAAATCATTTGATCTATGATTCATTGGAACAAAACAAGGAATGGCCTGGCTAGGTATAGGTACTGGCCAGGCCGGGGGAATAAAAGAACCTTTCGTACGAAATCAAAGAGGTACTCTTTCTATTGGAGATATCTGTTTCGAATCCTTATCTAAATGCAATTGCTGATAAAATTCGTATATATATAGAATAAAGAAAAGAAAGATAAAGAAAAGAATAAAGAAAAGAAAGATAAAGAAAGACTTTTATCAATCTTTACTTCACGCGTCACATATGAATTATCCTTTTGTAATTGGGAGAGATGGCTGAGTGGACTAAAGCGACGGATTGCTAATCCGTTGTACGAGTTATTCGTACCGAGGGTTCGAATCCCTCTCTCTCCGTTCCCTCTGATCACTTGAGAGTTATCTTTCGAATTCGAAAAAATCTCGAGCCCTTGTTATCTTAGTTAAATGTATGGAATAGAGAAAATCATAAGAAAATTCAGAAATCAAGCAACGAAAAACTTCTGATTTTTTTATTTTATTCCTCGCGTCCAGGATTACGTCCTGGATCATTAGATAGGAATCCGAAGATGAAGAGAGAAACAAAGAATATCACTACTGTGTAAACGAAGAGTTTGAGAGTAAGCATTACACAATCTCCAAGATCATTTTTGGGGGAAATAAGGGAATAGATTCTCTATTTTTGTACCACATATCCCATTTTGACACCAAGAAATGGAGTGGTTTCTAGAAAAGAAAGGAATTTGCAGGAATTCATTTGGAATAAGATTCTGATTCCTTCGTTACCAAAATGATCTTTCATACCCACAATTAGGTATTGTGAGGGACCATACATAAGGTCTTTGAACTCCGGAAAGTCAGAATGAGAAAATGAGGTGATCCAGATTCATCGCGGCTATCCAAAAGAATTTCAATGTTTGAATCGAGAGTTCATAATGTAAGATTTATCTGATCTTATCAATTGTTAGAATAGAATTTTTCCTTTTTTAGCGAATCAATCATGAATGTTTCTAGGACAGTATTAAAGATCTCATCGAAAACTTACAGCAGCTTGCCAAACAAGGGCTAAGAGAAAAAAGAGTACAGGTATGACTGGCATAACATCTACGATTGGATTGAAAAAAGCATAAGCCTCGGGTAATTTGGCGAAGAAAAAGCTACTCGAATGAAGGGCAGAATTAATACAGATACAGATCAAACTAAAGATATTAAGCATAACAAAAATTTCGCTCTTGTGGAGAATTTCATTATTAGTGAGTTGGGGAAAAATAAAGAAAGAAGAGAAGATAGGCCAAACAAAAAATCCTTCTTTTTCTTTGAACTTCCCCAATCAAAAATCCTTCAATTCTCAAATGAGAATAGAAGGAATCATACTTTCATACAATATCTTAATTGAATTATAGATAATGATCAATGAATTTCTTTTGATTCTACATCTACACGTGTCGAATCCTAGCAACAACCTATTCCATAGATATTTGGGCTGGAATTGACGAACAACCAATATCCATATTAGTGTTATTAGTGTCAAATAGAAATCTCAATGGGGCGTGGCCAAGCGGTAAGGCAACGGGTTTTGGTCCCGTTACTCGGAGGTTCGAATCCTTCCGTCCCAGACCGATTCTATCAGAACAAAGATTGTGCTCTTTTCTTTAACAATCCTCTGTTTAAGAGTGTAATGTTGGATACAATGGGATCCAATCTTTCTTTCTGATTTCTAATGATTCAGAGAAGAATCATATCCTACCTTTCGATCCTGTTTCTCACAAACAGAAACAGAATCGAGTGTCAATGACACGTGGATGGAAATAAATATCTTTTTGATATAGGTAGGATGGGAACAAAGATCAAAGTTCCATTCAAAAAAAAAAAGATTGGGTGGCCATTCAGCGTATGCCCGCCTCCCCCCCGCTCATATTCATATTGAAGTTAGTTAGTCATTTAGAGAAACTTTATGCCCCCTATTTATCAAATTTGGATTCCCACATGATGCATTCTGAGTCGACATGCGGAAGAAAGGTAAAGTAAATAGGGGTAAATGACTAATTTTATGTGGATCCTGAATTCTAAACAGGAGGAGTTCTTGGTACTAATTCCATCACTGGGATTAAAGCTCCTAAGACTGGGGTGGGGCAAAATAAAATAGAAACAACGAATTAATCTGGACCCATTCGGCTTTGTACCTATACAAGATGGTATAGCATCCCATAAGAGGATCTTTTTTTGATTGGCTTTGAGTATGATTCATGATCCCCATAGAATTCGTGTAGATACGAGTTAATTAGCAAAGGAAGGTATCAATTTCAATCAATATCTGTGTCATCCGGATCTCATTAACAAACAATAAAGTTCAATATGAAACAGATGTATTTTCTTTGGACTTAATTGCTTTTATTTTGCATCAGGCTCCAATGAATAATTGGAAATCAATGTAACGATGGGGGGGGGATTCATAGATTCCATTCACTTTAGTTTATCTTTATGGAAATGGAAAAATTTCTGAACCTGAAATAAAGCAAAATCCGTAGAAAATGAACCATGCCCATATGTAGTTTTATTGTTCTATTTCAGTGACACCGGTATTTCGGTTTCGGTTAAAAAGATTTGTGATCTCTTAAATATACACGATGACCCCCGGTGACAATTGTTCGGTGTATCTGATGGATACGGAAAGGTCATACTCCTACGATTTGGATTTTCTCAATCAGATGAAAGAATAGCGACCTTAATCTTATCTTCCATGAGCTCTTTTCTATCCATCCCCATGAAAACAACTAAATTGGATTTTTTTTCTCGACCCATCCATCTGATTTAAATCATTGATGATTCAATTGGAAAAGAAACATGGATTTCTCTTATGATGATCGAATTCGCGTCTCTTTAATCAATGAGATATCTGCTAAACTTTTTAGTTACTCGTTGTGATTGTGCCGACTTGTTGATTTGATTGATTTAGAGATCAAATTAAATTCAGTCTTTACAGGAAAACTTATTTATAGTAATGATAATGATGTCGAAGTAGGAAATTCTTGAAACCATTTTATTTTTTATGATTCCTTACCTTATAAATCCTCGCTATTCGAAGAAGTGTGAGATTGGTGAATCTATCCTATCGAGTCACTTGCGACCTTTCCGGTTCATTAGAATAGCTTATTTGGTTAATGACTCATTTTATTTTGTTCCAGTATTGGTAATTCCAGTATTGGTAATCGAATTAAAGACTCGTCTTTAGTTTAGTTGTTCGAGAAAGAATTGGAATTGGATCTTTCATGATTGATCGTCCCGAACAATATAACAATATGTTGAAGATGTAGATGTAAATAAGTGTTAAGCAACTCATTTCTTCGTGTTTTTTATAAATGTGTTTCATTCCTATAACAGAATATGGGTTAATTTGGCTTTTTGCTGAGATTTCCCCAGAGAAATACCATTCATACATATATAAAAATAAAGTATGGACTACTATGCACCGATGGAGCCAATGACTATTCATGATTCCATATTGAATCAATTCCATACCGGTCCAAATTAGAGGAATGTTATGGTAAAACTTCGTTTGAAACGATGTGGTAGAAAGCAACGTGCGACTTGAAGGACATGATCGGCTGTGGATTCTTGCATCCACCATTTTTTTATATATCAATGAAGATGCTCTTGGCTCGACATAGTTTGTTCTGTGCCACCAGGACCCCATTTGGGGGGGTTGTAAATAGTACATGATGGAGCTCGAGCATAAATTCTTGATTCATTTATCAGAGGGAAGGATCTAGGGTTAGTGCCAGTCAATAAGTTGGAACAACTTCGTAAGTATATCTTCGATATAGAAATCGCAAATTCGAACAAGTTTCAAATAAAAAAGCAAAAAAGGGAAAATTTGTCGGAATTGGTAAAACTATTTCGATCAAAAGTGTATCACAGGGGAATCAACCATTTGTATGATTCTTCAATAGAAAGAACAAAAGGTATGTTGCTGCCATTTTGAAACAATTAAGGATCACCGAAGTAATGTCTAAACCCAATGATTCAAAGCAAAGATAAAGGATACCGGAACAAGGAAACGCCATTTTCAATTGTCTCAATAACTAGATCAGAATGAGAAAGGAAAATGGATTCTAGACGAGACAAACAAAAGAGGTTAGAGACGGCTCAATAAATGTCTAAGGATTTCCCTTCGAGCTCTTTGAGAATTACCCAACTTGAGTTATGAGTACGAATGAGATTTCTTTTTTTTTTTTTTATTCCTTCCAAAAAAAAAAACGACTCAAATCCTAATCTAATTGATGATTTTATGGATCCATTTGCCACTATATACAATACATAAATTCGAATCATTCTTTCTCGAGCCGTACGAGGAGAAAACCTCCTATACGTTTCTAGGGGGGGCATTGTTCATCTATATCTATCCCAATGAGCCATCTATCGAATCGTTGCAATTGATGTTCGATCCCGAAGAGAAGGAAGAGATCTTCGTAAAGTGGGTTTTTACGATCCGATAAAGAACCAAACTTATTCAAATGTTCCTGCTATTCTATATTTCCTTGAAAAAGGCGCTCAACCTACAGGAACTGTTCATGATATTTCAAAGAAGGCGGAAGTATTTAAGGAACTTCGAATTAATCAAACGAAATAAAATTTATGAAATAGAAAAAAAAAAGATTGAGTGAAATAACTGGCAATTGAGGGGATTGCCATCAATCAGATGGTTTTCGTTGGAACTCTACGAATAAATAAGGGATCAATCTTGCTATTGTTTGTACTTCTATTGAAAACCAGAGATTTTTTTCCTACTTCTTCTTTATTTATTCCCCCCCACACACTTCATTTCTTATCTATGTAGTGCCAATCCAACACAAGTCTTTATTTTCTTTATTTCATTTTTTTTTTCTCAAAATTCAATTTATATTGACAATGGTGTATCGATCAAATATAATTCGATCGTGGATAAATAGATCTATTTATCTACGTCCCATAAGTTTGTTTCTTTACTTCACTAGGTTCGCCGGATTCACTGTGACACAAGAAGTATCTTCTTAAAGATAATGAAAAAAAAAATGATCAAAACAGGAGGGTCCACAAATTTTTACATCTATCTATATTTATCCGTGAATCCGTTGTATTTGAATCTGATCTGAACATTTTGATGTTCATAATTGATCATCAAATGTTTCTTTTCGATTTGTTGCTAGTTCAATGTTTTGATGGGGTAGGGCAATCCAATCTCTTTATTTATTTATTTATTTTTTTGATTCCGATCGTATCTACACACCATATTTATACGGGTTGCTAACTCAACGGTAGAGTACTCGGCTTTTAAGTGCGGCTAGGATCTTTTACACATTTGGATGAAGCAACAGATTCGTCCATACCATTGGTATGGTTTGTAAGACCACGACTGATCCTGAAAGGGAATGAATGGAAAAAACAGCATGTCGTATCAATGGAGAACTCTGAGAATACTTCCTGGGTCGGTAAAAAATCTTGTTTTGATTCTTGGAACGGTACCAAATCAATTCACAGTTTGGTCGAGTGAATAAATGGATAGAGCCCTAATGGCTCCAATTATAAGGAAACCAAAAGCAACGAGCTCGGTTCATAATTCGAATGATTACCCGATCTAATTAGACGTTAAAAATAGATTAGTGCCTGATGCGGGAAAGGGTTCTCCTGTGAGTGGATCATCGATTCCTTTTTTTTTTCATGAATCCTAACTATTAACTATTCTTTCTCTATTATGGAGTGGGGACGAATGTGTAGAAGAAACGGTATACTGATAAAGAGAATTTCTTCCAAAGTCAAAAGAGCGATCGGGTTGCAAAAATAAAGGATTTCTAACCATCTCTTGTAACTATAACGAACACAAACAAATTGGATGGAAAGAGAGAGGATCCGTTCATTGGACTCTCCGTCTCCGGGGTATCTATTCTTTTCTTACTATATACCCTGTTCTGACCGTATCGCACTATGTATCATTTGATAACCCAAGAAATCCTCCGTGCCTTTGTATAATTTCAAATGGAGGAATTACAAGGATATTTAGAAATAGATAGATCTAGGCAACAACACTTCCTATATCCGCTTCTATTTCAGGAGTATATCTACGCACTTGCTCATGATCATGGTTTAAATGGATCGATTTTTTACGAACCTATGGAAAATTTCGGTTATGACAATAAATCCAGTTCACTAATTGTGAAACGTTTAATTACTCGAATGCATCAACAGAATCATTTGATTCTTTCGGTTAATGATTCCAACGAATCTATTTTCGTTGGGCACAACAAGAATTTTTATTTTCAAATGGTATCAGAGGGTTTTGCAGTCATTATGGAAATTCCATTCTCGCTGCGATTAGTATCTTCCCTAGAAGAAAAAGAAATAGCAAAATCTCATAATTCACGATCTATTCATTCAATATTTCCCTTTTTCGAGGACAAATTATCACATTTAAATCATGTGTCAGATATACTAATACCTCATCCCATCCATCTGGAAATCTTGGTTCAAACCCTTCACTGCTGGATACAAGATGCCCCCTCTTTGCATTTATTGCGATTCTTTCTCCACGAGTATCGTAATTCGAATAGTCTCATTACTCCAAAGAAATCCATTTCTCTTTTTTCAAAAGAGAATCAAAGATTCTTCTTGTTACTATATAATTCTCATGTATATGAATGTGAATCCGTATTAGTGTTTCTCCGTAAACAATCTTCTCATTTACGATCAACATCCTCTGGAACTTTTCTTGAGCGAACACATTTCTATGGAAAAATAGAACATCTTGTAGTAGTGCTTCGTAATGATTTTCAGAAGACCCTATGGTTGTTCAAGGACCCTTTCATGCATTATGTCAGATATCAAGGAAAATCCATTCTGGCTTCAAAGGGGACTCATCTTCTGATGAAGAAATGGAAATCTCACCTTGTCCATTTTTGGCAATGTCATTTTTACTTGTGGTCTCTACCGGACAGGATCCATATAAACCAATTATACAATCATTTCTTATATTTTCTGGGCTATCTTTCAAGTGTACGACTAAACACTTCGGTGGTAAGGATTCAAATGCTAGAGAATTCATTTCTAATAGATACTTCTATTAATAAATTCGAGACCCTAGTCCCAATTATTCCTCTG